ATGCGATGACTATACTCAACTAACCACAAAGATATTGGAACCCTATACTTCATCCTAGGAGTGTGAGCAGGAATAATTGGGGCAGGCATAAGACTACTAATTCGAATTGAGCTAAGCCAACCAGGAGCATTTTTAGGGAGGGATCAACTCTACAACACAATTGTAACAGCACACGCATTCTTAATAATTTTCTTCCTAGTTATACCCGTATTTATTGGAGGATTCGGAAACTGACTACTTCCACTCATATTAGGTGCGCCAGACATAGCATTTCCCCGGCTCAATAACATAAGATTCTGACTGCTCCCTCCATCTCTAATTCTATTAGTCTCATCTGCTGCAGTAGAAAAAGGAGCTGGTACCGGATGAACCGTATATCCTCCACTAGCCAGAAATATCGCCCATGCGGGGCCATCTGTAGATCTAGCTATTTTTTCCCTACACCTAGCTGGTGCCTCATCAATTCTAGGAGCTATCAACTTTATTACCACAGTAATTAATATGCGGTGATCGGGATTACGACTAGAACGAATTCCACTATTTGTATGAGCAGTTGTAATCACTGTAGTACTATTACTCCTGTCACTTCCTGTTCTTGCCGGTGCCATTACAATATTACTAACAGATCGAAACTTAAACACATCGTTCTTTGATCCGGCCGGAGGGGGAGACCCAATTCTATATCAACACCTATTTTGATTTTTTGGGCACCCAGAAGTATATATTTTAATTCTGCCAGGATTTGGGGCCATTTCACATATTGTAGCACACTACACGTCTAAACTTGAACCCTTCGGGGCCCTAGGAATAATTTATGCCATACTAGGTATTGCCGTATTAGGATTCATTGTCTGGGCCCACCACATATTTACCGTGGGACTAGACGTAGATACTCGAGCATACTTTACCGCCGCCACAATAATCATTGCTGTCCCAACCGGAATTAAAGTATTCAGGTGATTAGCAACACTACACGGATCTAAATTTAAATATGAAACCCCCATATTATGAGCACTAGGATTTATTTTTCTATTTACAACGGGAGGAATTACTGGAATTATTTTATCAAACTCCTCCCTAGACATTATGTTACATGACACATACTATGTAGTGGCACACTTCCACTACGTCTTAAGAATGGGGGCAGTATTCGGAATTTTTGCCGCCTTTACACACTGATTCCCACTACTCAGGGGACTAACACTTCACACACGATGAGCAAATGCTCAATTCTTCCTAATATTCCTAGGAGTAAATATAACTTTCTTCCCCCAACACTTTTTAGGGCTAAGTGGAATACCTCGCCGATATTCAGATTACCCTGACGCTTTTACTAAATGAAATGTAATTTCATCCCTAGGCTCCCTCCTATCATTTGTTGCACTTATACTATTTATTTTCCTTCTTTGGGAGGCATTTGCTACACAACGAAGGGTAGTCTCAAGACCACATATGCCCACAGCAATAGAATGATCTGATACAACTCTTCCACTAAACTTCCACAACCTGAGAGAAACAGGCATTATTGCACTTCCTAAATAACCTGATAAGTGAAAGCCAAAGGCACCTATCTGTTAATTAGGCCCGTGCTAAACACTAGCTCACTTAGAATGATACATTGAGGACAACTTTCTTTTCAAGACGCAGCATCTTCAGTAATAATACAGCTCATCTCATTCCACGACCATACACTTATTATTCTAACCCTTGTCCTAACAGTAGTAGGATACGCACTAGCTGCACTAATATTCAACAAATACGTAAGCCGATATGTTCTTGAAGCACAAACCATTGAAACAGTATGAACAATTCTACCAGCACTAATTCTCCTAACTCTCGCCCTTCCATCTCTGCGAATTCTATACATCACAGATGAGGTAAGAAATCCAGCTATTACAGTAAAAACAATCGGGCACCAATGATACTGAAGCTATGAATATACAGACTTCTTAAACGTAGAGATAGACTCATATATAACACCCTCAACAGATTTACAGCCAGGAGACTACCGTCTTTTAGAAGTAGACAACCGAATTGTGATTCCGATACAGCTAGAAATTCGTATACTAATTACAGCTGCAGATGTAATCCACTCATGAACTGTGCCCTCCCTGGGGGTTAAGGTAGATGCTGTGCCAGGTCGTCTAAACCAAATTGGGTTTACTACCAGACGACCCGGTGTATTCTATGGACAGTGCTCAGAAATCTGTGGGGCAAACCATTCATTCATACCCATCTCTGTAGAAGTAGTAGACAGAAAATCTTTTATGAGCTGAATCTCAAACTTTAATCAATAAGAAATACTAGTTAAAAACATAACAATGCCTTGTCAAGGCTTAATTGCCCCCGGTGTATTTCCATGCCCCACCTCTCGCCTATAAGATGACTAACAGCGATCTTAACATTTTGACTAGTTTTAATGTTATTTACCTCAAACATCTGATGAGCTAATACGTATCTTTTTGAGACGGATACCTCTTCAAAACACTGCCAACCACATACACAATGACAATGATCTTTACAAGGTGGTTGAGAATAAACAATAAACTGTAAATTTATATACGGGTACCACCCTCTTGTATGTTTTTAGTATATAAAGTACGCTTACCTTCCAAGTAAACAGATTAGCCACTAAAAAACATAAATGATTCGACAACCCTTTCACTTAGTAGAACTTAGTCCATGACCCCTAACATCATCTCTAGGGGCATTCACACTAGCCATTGGTCTAGCAAGATGGTTCCACGGATACGGAATACACTGTTTTATCTTGGCCGCTGTCCTTATCATTATATCTATATACCAATGATGACGAGATGTTGTACGGGAGGGAACCTATATAGGCCACCATACAGGACCCGTTACCACAGGACTGCGATGGGGTATAATTCTATTTATTACTTCTGAGGTAATATTTTTCTTCGCCTTCTTTTGAGCCTTCTTTCATAGCTCTTTAGCACCTACTCCTGAAATTGGGTGTTGTTGGCCTCCGGCTGGGGTATGCCCACTAAACCCGTTTAGTGTCCCACTTCTTAATACGGCCGTACTACTCGCATCAGGAGTGACAGTAACCTGAGCACATCACAGACTAATAGAGGGTAGACGAATAAATGCAGTCCAGGCTTTAGCTGTAACTGTGTCACTAGGAGCCTATTTTACAGTTTTACAGGCAGGTGAATATCTCGCTGCACCATTTACAATTGCAGATAGGGTATATGGAACTACCTTTTTCGTTGCCACCGGGTTCCATGGCTTACATGTACTAATCGGATCAACATTCTTGTCCATTTGCTTAATACGAACCTGACTTAATCATTTCTCGGCTGGGCACCACTTCGGATTTGAGGCAGCCGCATGATACTGACATTTTGTGGACGTAGTATGAATTTGTTTATATCTTTGTATTTACTGATGAGGTTCTTTATAGTTTAGTGTAGGGTGCACACAGGTTTTTGAAACCTGAAGATTAAGTTCAACTCTTTTCATTATAGATGTTACTAACAATATATATAATCTTAGTAGCCACATCTACAGCAATACTATTCCTATCAACAACCCCAATTATGCTAGGAATTAATATTCTTGCCCTGGCACTTACCCTATCTGCAACTCTAGCATCCTCTATAAGATCCTGATATGCTTTCTTAGTATTTCTAATTTACATTGGTGGCATACTAGTGATATTTGCATACTTTCTAGCTCTTACACCAAATCAACAAATGCCCACTAAAAGAAACATAATATATTTAATTGTTACTATTATAACCACCATTACTGTAATTGCTGCCACGAACATAAAAAATCCTCTTCCGGAAGAAATCCACCAAGGAAACCTATACTTATATAGATTCAGATCATGCTCTATACTAATAATATTGGCCCTAATTCTTCTACTAACAATAGTAATTGTAGTAAAACTAACTACACTATCTAAGGGACCCCTTCGCCCATTTAATTATGTTCAAGCCTTTACGAACCACACACCCCGCAATCAAGATTATTAACAGATCACTAATTGATCTGCCTGCCCCAAACAACATCTCAATCTGATGAAACTACGGATCCTTACTTGGTCTCTGCCTGGTGATTCAAATTGCCACAGGCCTATTTTTAAGAATACACTACACGTCAAGTGTAGAAACAGCCTTTTCATCAGTAGCACATATTAGACGAGATGTAAACTACGGGTGACTGTTACGATCTATACACGCTAACGGAGCATCAATATTCTTCCTATTTATCTATGTCCATGCAGGACGAGGACTATACTATGGATCCTTTAATCTTAAAGAAACATGAAACATTGGTGTACTTTTATTTATTTTAACGATAGCCACAGCCTTCACCGGATACGTGTTACCCTGAGGACAAATAAGATTTTGGGGGGCAACAGTTATTACAAATCTCTTTTCAGCCATTCCCTACATTGGAAAGTCCCTAGTAGAATGAATTTGAGGTGGATTTGCCGTAGATAACGCCACCCTAAACCGATTCTTTTCATTTCATTTTATCTTACCATTTGTAATTATTGGGGCTACCGTCCTACATATTATATTCCTTCACCAAACAGGATCAAACAACCCAATTGGAATCAATTCAGACTCTGAGCGAATCCCCTTCCATTCCTATTACTCCATTAAAGATGCCCTAGGATATGTTGTGGCTATCACGGGCCTATCATGCATAGTACTATTTGAACCTAATCTATTCACTGACCCGGAAAACTTCTTGATGGCCAACCCACTTGTAACCCCCATCCACATCAAACCAGAGTGATATTTCTTATGAATATACGCCATTTTACGATCTATCCCTAATAAGTTAGGAGGAGTATTAGCCTTATTTGCAGCACTCTTAATTATATTTATCATGCCCCTGACAAGGACCATAAATAAGCGCAGGCTATCTTTTTATCCCATAAATCAACTAATATTTTGAATCTTTATTGCCTCGTGAGCAATCCTCACATGAATTGGGGGGCGACCCGTAGAGGATCCATTTGTCCTAATTGGTCAAACATTCACATCAGTATATTTCATCTACTTCATTATTAACCCCCTATTAACAAAACTCTGAGATAATCTATACAAAAAATAAGACCTTAAGTTAATTAAACTAAAAACCTTCAAAGTTTTAAATGAAAAAATTCAGGCCTTGCTATGATACCAGACATTTTTTCATCCTTTGACCCGTGTATGTACTACACCCTGTTTCCCACAAACTCTCTATTTCTTGTTGCCAATGTAGCTATAATCTTACTAATTCACACCGGCTATTGAATAATTAGGTCCCGACAATCTACAATTCTATCTCCCTTAAAATCAACTATCTTCACCCAACTTAGGCGAACTTTTAGATTTCAATTAAAGGGGTCAACCTCAATTATCTCATCAACATTTATCATCTTAATTATAGTAAACTTGATAGGGATAATCCCCTATACCTTCAGAACCTCTAGACACCTCATCTTCACCCTGACACTAGGGTTTCCAATATGACTAAGATTCATCCTATCTAGAACACTTTTCAGGCCCAAGAAAACAATCGGGCACCTACTGCCTGACGGTGCCCCTGACTGACTAAACCCATTCCTAGTAATTATTGAAACTACAAGAATCTTAGTGCGGCCCCTAACACTATCATTTCGTCTAGCCGCCAACATGAGGGCTGGTCATATCGTACTAAGTTTAGTAGGAATCTATAGTGCCTCCTCCTGATTCACAAGTGCCCTCGGCACAACCATACTATTTATAACCTCTTTAGGATATGTACTGTTTGAATTTGCCATTTGTCTTATTCAAGCATATATTTTCTGTCTCCTCTTATCCCTATACTCAGACGACCACGCCCACTAAACAATAAGCATTATATGCATGTCGGTTTCGGCCCGGCAAGAGCGTCATACGCATTGTTTTTTTTTTAATTAACACATAACAAATATGTAATTATTTAAACATAAATATATACATATATATATATATATATATATATATATATATATGTATATATATATATATAATATATATAAATATATGTATATATATATATATATATATATTATATATATATATATATATATATATATATATAGAGCTAGTACGAGGTGTGGGGGGAAGCCAACATATACTAATTTCATGAATATAGTGTGAAACCCACTGAATAGTATTAGCCAACCAACCGCAAATTCAAGCTATTTTAAGGCACAAAGGTTATGAATTGTCAAAGTTTGCAGGGACACTAGAATGAAATCTCACACCTTTATATTACTGAGGATTTAAGTACAATTTAAAATGTACCTAGTTATAGACGTTTAACGAACAATATTTAACCAGTGGTAGATCTTGTCGGGAAACAAAAAAAGAGAGAAAATTTATACCCTTAAAAATACTATGAAATTTTATCAGTTTTTACAACAAAAGCTTTGTCGGAACTATTATTAACATTAAATTACTTAATATCTAGAACACAGAAATTAACTATCAACATTAAATCTTCCCTGAAAACTAAATACAAAAGATAGGTTATAATAAACCACTGAGCTGTGGATTCAGAGATGTAGTTTTACTCTTTTTCATGTCAGCCCAATTTAAAACACACAAACAAGCTAGAAAATTAATATGGCTAATCTTTACTATTATAGCCCCCGTATCCACCTATTTAATACTGATAAATAAGACCCTATTAATTGAATGAGTTCTATTTTCAATCAGCTCCACGCCTGTCATATTTACAATAATTGTTGACCCATCAGGGACCTTGTTTGCATGCACAGTTCTTATCATCTCCGCAAATGTCCTACAATTCTCAACAACCTACATAAAAGAGGATAAATTTATTGATCGCTTTACCGTACTAGTACTTTTATTTGTCCTATCAATAAACCTATTAATCTTTTTACCCCACCTAATAATGTTATTATTGGGTTGGGATGGCCTAGGGTTAGTCTCCTTTATTTTAGTTATCTATTATCAAAATCCAAAGTCCTTAGCTGCAGGAATAATTACAGCTCTAACAAATCGCATTGGGGACGTGATGTTGCTACTATCAATTGCCTGAACCTTAGACCAAGGACAATGAAATATCATTCACATATGAGAAAGGGGCCCTATTACACTACAGGCAGCAGCAATTACGCTTGCGGCCATAACAAAAAGAGCACAAATACCTTTCTCCAGGTGACTTCCAGCAGCAATAGCTGCACCTACTCCTGTATCTGCATTAGTTCACTCATCTACCCTGGTTACCGCAGGTGTGTTTCTACTAATTCGATTTTACCCATTTTTAGGGTGCACACCATGATTTAATCAGTCTCTACTATTAGTTGCTGTATCTACTACCACAATGGCCGGCCTAAGAGCTATAACAGAATGCGACATAAAAAAAATTATTGCCCTCTCAACCCTAAGACAGTTGGGAATAATAATAGCGGCCATAGGCCTAGAGATAGTAAATCTTGCATACTTCCACATAATTACCCATGCCCTATTTAAAGCCTTATTATTTATCTGTGCAGGGACACTAATCCACAGTCATAGCCACAGCCAAGACCTCCGATGAATAGGAAACATCACTATACAGATACCAACAACAACATCCTGCTTCATATTAGCCAACATAGCACTATGTGGGGCCCCATTTATATCTGGATTCTACTCTAAAGACATAATTATTGAATCGTCAATTTTTTTTTCGCACAATGCTATTATATTAATAATTATCTTATTTACAGTGAGACTAACCTCATTTTATACCATACGTTTCAGATTAGCCACCATCTGAGGGCCAAATAACAGAACACCATTTATACACCTAGAAGAAACGCCTGCTCTTACAACACCCATACTTATCCTATCCTCCATATCTATTATTTCAGGGGCATCCTTAGTATGGGTCTTACCCTACAACCAAGAACCCATAACAATATCCCTAATCATAAAAACAATGCCCATACTAATAATTATTACTGGCTTAACAACTGCGTGATATGTCACAACAGCTCATATTAAACAAAAACCAGCCATAATAATCATATCAATAACCCACCACGCATCATGCTTAATATGATTCTTAATTCCCCTATCATCACAATTTACCATAAAGTCGCCAATATATATCTCTCATAACTACCTAAAATCCCTAGACCAGTCTTGACTAGAAATTATAGGCGGGCAAGGAACATTAAACACCAGTCACCTAACATCAAACTTTATAATAAAACTATTTGACACAAAACCTGTAAACTACCTGGTAATATCAGCACTACTAGCAACACTAATCTTAACACTAACATATTAAATTTAGGTAGCTTAAATAAAGCACATCCCTGAAGAGGATATAATGAGCTATCTCCCTAAATAGTGTGTATAGTGTAAAAACACACTAACTTTTCATGTTAGAGATATATAAAAATATTACACACAGATAGTAATTTAAATATAAAATACCGACCTTGGGTGTCAACAATCGCTCTAGCGCTATCTGAAGAATTGAAAGCTAATGTATAAGCAGCGACCTTGTAAGTCGAAGATAGAGAATACTCTCAATTCTATGAACAACTCAACAATAACTATTATATACTTACTACCACTTCTAGCTATAACAAACATAATATTTAATCAAGCCCACTTCCTAATAACCCTGTTATCTTTAGAGGGAATTACCCTAAGCCTAGTCCTATTTATCCCACTAATTCTGATAAATACCCATGCCCCAAATGCTGCCCTAACAGTTATCTTATTAACATTTGGTGCCTGTGAAGCAAGGCTTGGGTTGGGACTAATGGTACTAATGTCACGATCTTACGGAAGAGATATATTAAAATCGCTAACACTTACAAAATGCTAAAAATTCTACTAACCTTAATATCCTTGCTCCTACTACCAACCCTTTTCAAACTATACACATGAACTACTTTGATGGCCCTGATCATCATAACAGCCACATATTCCATACTACTAATCAATGGAGCACCATATAATATAATAACAAACCAATACTCCTCAGATATGATGACCTCCTCATTATCTATTCTAACAATATGAGTAGCAGCCATAATAATCCTAGCCAGCACAAAAATTTACTACCTTAAGCAACACTCAAAATTCTTTGTTATAAGTGTGGTAATTCTAACCTCTGTACTAGTAATATGTTTCAACTCTTCTAATATTTTCATATTCTATATTTGGTTTGAAGCCTCGTTAATCCCAACTATGGCACTAATTATAGTATGAGGCTATCAGCCTGAACGTCTTCAAGCAAGAATATATTTAATAATCTATACCGTGACAGCATCTCTACCAATACTTGTAGCCATTTGCAAAATCTACCTGTGTTCTAAAACTACACAAATACCCATATTTATATCAATAGTATTTCCTCAGGACTACCCATCCATGTCTGTTGCATGACTAATTACACTCAGAGGATTTATAGTAAAACTGCCAATATTTACAGTACACTTATGGCTGCCAAAGGCACATGTAGAAGCACCCATTGCCGGATCCATAGTCCTTGCTGCAATTCTACTAAAACTAGGAGGATATGGACTACTACGCATATGTTACCTATTTAGCTACATACTAAAATCCCTATCATCCATTATTATGAGAGTGTCTCTCATTGGCGCAGTTGTAACAAGATTAATCTGCATGCGCCAACCAGACCTGAAATCCCTTATTGCTTACTCCTCGGTTGGGCACATAGGACTAATAATCGCCGGGATAAACTCAAACTCCAATTGGGGAATACAAGCTTCGCTAGCTATAATAATCGCCCACGGGCTAAGATCTTCGGCCCTTTTCGTCATAGCAAATCTTAACTATGAAATTACATCTACTCGAAGACTATATTTAACCAAAGGGCTTATAGTACTAATCCCTACAACAACAATATGATGATTCCTATTTACAGCGAGAAATATGGCTGCCCCCCCTACCATCAATCTATTTAGTGAGATTATATTAATTACCTCCATCATATCCTCTACAACATGAAGAATTGTTCTACTGAGACTGATTAGATTTTTTACAGCTGCCTACTCCTTATATATATTTACCTGTATAAATCATGGGCCACTAGCTACTTCTACAAACCCACTGCTAAACGTAAAAAGAAAAGATTTTTCACTTATATTAATACACTTAATACCAGTAGTAGCAATTATCCTCAAACCAGAAACAATTACTAGCTGATGCTGGCAACATAGTTGATTAACAACATTAAATTGCAGATTTAAAAGTGTACTACGATACTGATGCCTCCAAGTAAGATAAGCTATTCAAGCTAGTGGGTTCATACCCCGAAAAAGAGACCAGTCTCTCTTACTATCAGTTTGATTCTGACCGATAAATTAGCTTAACTCAACCAATATACATGTAAACATACCTGCCCCCGCACCAAAAATAAACTATAAGATATAACACCGTATTAAGAATATTCTATATACGGCAGTGCGCCACAGTAAATAACACTATTAAATCTGATAAATCAAGAAATGAGTATGAGTAAAGGGCTGACAAAATTCGTGCCAGCTGTCGCGGTTAGACGATAAGCCCAAGCTAATATAATATAGACCAATTAACCGATAAGTTAAACACACACTAAAAGTCTAATTTATACTGGCTAAGACTCCAACTTATCACGCGCCAATGAAACCATGAACTAAAACATGGATTAGATACCCATCTATTCATGATGTAAATTTTATAGTCGAATATTACGAACTGCAGTTTAAAATTCAAAGATCTTGGCGGTGTCTTATATAACCAGGGGAACCTGTCTCATAACTCGATAGTCCACGACCACCTGACCTTCTTTTGCAAACCAGCTTGTGTACTGCCGTTGTAAGCACACCTTTAAAAGAAATAAGTATGCTTTTATGATCAGCCTATAACTGACTCAAATACATCAGGTCAAAGTGCAGTTCATAGGGAGGAGATGATGGGTTACAACCTAAAAATAGACAATAGATTAAAAATAAAAAATTTTATGAAACTGGACTTGGATGTAATTAATACCATCACACAATAATGAATTACTACCTAAGACATGCACACATCGCCCGTCACTCTATCCAAAAGGATAGATAAGTCGTAACAAAGTAGGTGTAATGGAAATTGCGCCTGTCGAAACATAGCATATGTTAATGCTTTTTACTTACACTAAAAATAAGATTTATATCTGTTTCGAAAACCAACAACAATCTTACAAACAAAATATAATAAAAACAACTAAACGCCCATAAAATAAAGTACAGAAATGGAAAACACAATTTATTATAGTAAGAATTACCAACTATACCTCGTGCATTATGGTTTTACAAGAAAGTTGTTAACAAACACAAAACCCGAATTCTTAAATGAGATGTTAGGTCACTGTTCAGAACTAATTAGTAGCTGTGGCATTAGCTTTAACAGATGATTTAACAGAGGCTACATACCAACCGCATAAGAATATAGCTGGTTCTCAATAAACATTATATATTAAAGCATGTAAATAAATTACAGTGTTATATTACTGAGGATAAGCCCAATAATAAGAAGCAATATATATAACCACTCCCATAATACCCATAGGCCTAAAACCAGCCAACAATAATACTTTACCGTAATAAATAAAGAGAAAATCTATAAATGTAGATGCTACAGATAATTGAGATAAAGCTCCAACCAAATAAGCTATTTATACTATGTAAAAATAAGTATTACTAAACAAATAATCAAACAAGTAAAAAACACTAAATATGTAACCCATAAAAATTAATTAAGGAACTAGGCAAAAACTTATTTCGACTGTTTAACAAAAACATTGCTCCACGCTTCCATATGTGGAGTAACTCCTGCCCAGTGATAACATTCAACGGCCGCGGTATCCTAACCGTGCAAAGGTAGCATAATCACTTGCCTATTAATTGTAGGCTAGAATGAACGGATAAACGAAATAAACACTGTCTCAATTAATTACCTAAAAATTATTCTCTATTTGAAGAAAGATAGATATATTCAAAGGACAAGAAGACCCTATAGAGCTTTATTTAATCCATAAACACACACTATGAAAAAATTCGGTTGGGGCGACCTAGGGACCACCTATCTCCCTAAAGAAGAATAGATATATTAATCCAATTAATGACCCTAATAAGATCACAAAATCAAGCTACCTTAGGGATAACAGGCTAATCCTATTCTAGAGTCCATATCAACAATAGGGTTTGGCACCTCGATGTTGGCTTAGGGAATCAATATAGCGCAAAAGTTATAGAATGAAGGTTTGTTCAACCTATAAGTCCCTACATGAGCTGAGTTCAGACCGGCGTAAGCCAGGTTAGCTTCTATCCTTGAACACAAATTCTCCTCCTAGTACGAAAGGACCTGAGTGAGAGCAACAATTGCAAAACAAAAAGACATACAAATAAAAATTAATTAATATAAGTAAAAACTATATAGTGAGTTGGCAGAATAGTGCAATCGACTTAGGATCGGTTTATGGGTAAGCCCACACACTAATGTGACTTAGTTTATTTAGAATAGTCAACTTGCACTTGACAGGAGAGGATCTCAGTGACGGTTTGAAGTTTGGGAAACCCTAGATTTTGAACATCTATAAAAACGTTCAACTCGTTATCAAACCTATCAAGATGGCAGAATAATGCAACAAGTTTAAACCCTGTCAATGAGTCATACTCTCTTGTTACATGAATATTACATTCTTCACCTCCATTCTACTAAGAGCCGTTCTAGCTCTAGTAGCTATAGCCTTCTATACACTAATAGAGCGAAAATTTCTGGGCTACTTCCACTTACGAAAAGGCCCTAACAAAGTAGGATTAATAGGCATTCCACAACCATTCTCCGACGCCATTAAACTCTTTGTAAAAGAACAAGCGAAACCGACCCCGTCAAACAAGTCACCATTTATAGTAGCACCTACAACAGCATTAATTCTTGCTCTAATAATATGAACTATCTACCCCCATAGACACCAAACATTCTTCCTTCAATTCAGCGTTTTATATTTCCTATGCGTATCAAGAATAAATGTATATGCAACATTCATAGCAGGATGAAGCTCAAACTCAAAATACGCCCTATTGGGTGCACTTCGTGGGGTAGCACAGACAATCTCCTACGAAGTAAGCATATCTCTAATTTTGTTGGGGGCACTAGTACTTATAATAACCATAGACTTTACTAAAATATTGAACTACTCATGAGTTATACTAATATTATTTCCCCTAGCAGTTATCTGATTTATTACAAACCTCGCCGAGACAAACCGGACCCCCTTTGACTTTGCCGAAGGAGAGTCTGAACTAGTATCAGGGTTCAACATTGAGTACAGAAGAGGACTTTTTGCCATAATCTTTATAGCCGAATACATAAACATTCTAGTGATAAGACTCTTTACTAGAGTACTATTTATGAGAATATCCAATACGCCAGTATCAGACTTAATACTGGTCACTAAAACCTTATTCCTAGCTATACTATTTGTATGAGTACGAGCGACTTTCCCACGAATACGCTACGACCATCTAATAAACTTAACATGAAAAAGATTTCTTCCATTATCACTGACAGCCCTATTAGTGGTTATACCTATTACTATTATATTATGCTGGTATTGCGCCGGACGAACGGATAACTCTGATGACGTTAATTATGGAACACTTCCCTATACCTTACTAGAGAGCTTGTAATAGCACTTGACTTTTAATCAAGAGATAATATCCTATATTTCTAGTTAATGAATTTAGCTACATCCATGTTCCTACTATCTGTGTTTGTCCCCATAATAGTACTGCTAGCTGCATGAATCCTAAATACACGATCAACAGAAAACCGAGAAAAATCAACACCATTTGAATGTGGGTTTGACCCAGCAAGAACGGCTCGCATTCCATTCTCTATGCGATTTTTCCTTCTAGCCATTATTTTCATTGTATTTGACATCGAAATCGTCCTACTAATACCAATCCCAACCACATTTATAAAATCCTATGCTCCACATATCCTGACTACCTACTCCGCATTTGTTATTGTATTACTTATTGGACTATTCCATGAATGGGACGAAGGATCTTTAGACTGATCAACATAACAGACTAGTCGGACTAAATAGGGGCTTCTAACCACTATAAGGGGGTTCAACTCCTCCATAGTCTTATGATACCTATATGGTCGCCAGCAACAACATTAACCCTAACAACACTAATTATAAGAACCCTAATAGCCCTATCTAGCTCTAACTGAATATTCATATGAGCCTCTATAGAGCTAAACCTTCTCAGATTCATTCCAGTTTTAGCATCCTCTAAATCAAACAAAGAAATCGAGGGAGGGGTAAAATATTTCTTGGCTCAAGCCCTAGGGTCAGCCATAATACTCACATCTGCCACCATGCTCTGATCTCCCTACTCTCCTCTACCCAGACTTATGCCTATAATACTAATAACAGCAGTTCTTTTAAAGCTAGGCAGTGCCCCATGCCACTTTTGATATCCGTCAGTAATAGGGTCCATCTCATGAAGCTCATGCACCATCCTATCCTCATGACAAAAACTTGCTCCACTATCCATTCTAATTTTCTTCTCACTACAAAGATTTAACCAAATTCTACCTGTTGTGGCTGGAATAAACGCACTATTAGGGGGAGTTATAGGAATAAATCAAAGACAGTTACGAACAATTATAGCTTACTCCTCCATCGGACATTTAGGATGAATAATAAGATTCATAATTATAAATAAGCCTACAATAACAATACTATACTTTATAGTATACTGCTCGCTAATTATCCCACTATTTATAATATTTAACTTATTAAATTTAATAACTTCTAAACAACTAAGAAAAATTCCAATAATCTCAACAAGTTTACAAATATCAATTTCAATTATACTATTGTCCTTAGCTGGCCTACCACCAATAACCGGATTTATACCTAAGCTATTAACCATTCTAGTCTTGGCTGATTTCAATACAACACTAATTTTTATTTTAATTGTGGGGTCCCTAATAAATCTATTCTTCTACCTAAATATTATTATTAATATATTTATAAGAGAACAAAACATAAAAACTATTCTACCGAAACAAAATATACAAAAAAATAAACTAATCTTAATTTTGTCTGGGTTAATAACAATAGGACTTGCTCCAATAATTATATAA